TTTTGATTTATGGTTAAAGAAGAAAAACAAGAAAACAGGGGTTCTGTTGAATTTCAAGTATTCAGTTTCACCAATAAGATACGGAGACTTGCTTCACATTTGGAATTACACAAAAAAGATTTTTCATCGGAAAGAGGTCTACGAAGACTTTTGGGAAAACGTCAACGTTTGCTGGCTTATTTGGCAAAGAAAAATAGAGTACGTTATAAGAAATTAATAAGTCAGTTGGATATTCGGGAGAAGTAATTTAATCGTTCGAATTTTTTTCTTATTTTATTAGTAGTCTTATAGTAGTCTTAGATTTTGCATTTTGATGAGCCTCGTTTTGAGGAATTCATGGAATAATGAATTAAGGAAGAAAAAAGAATTATGAGTCTACCGCTTACAAGAAAAGATCTAATGATAGTCAACATGGGTCCTCAGCACCCATCAATGCATGGTGTTCTTCGACTGATCGTTACTCTCGATGGTGAAGATGTTGTTGATTGTGAACCCATATTAGGCTATTTACACAGAGGGATGGAAAAAATCGCAGAAAACAGAACTATTATACAATACTTGCCTTATGTAACACGGTGGGATTATTTAGCTACTATGTTTACAGAAGCAATAACGGTAAATGCACCAGAATTTTTGGAGAATATTCAAATACCTCAAAGAGCCAGCTATATTCGGGTAATTATGTTAGAATTGAGCCGTATAGCTTCTCACTTGTTATGGCTTGGGCCTTTTATGGCGGATCTAGGCGCACAGACTCCTTTTTTCTACATTTTTAGAGAGAGAGAATTGATATATGATCTATTTGAAGCTGCTACAGGTATGCGAATGATGCATAATTACTTTCGCATCGGAGGAGTAGCTGCCGATCTACCTTATGGGTGGGTGGATAAATGTTTAGATTTCTGTGATTATTTTTTACGAGGAGTTGTTGAATATCAACAACTTATTACACGGAATCCTATTTTTTTAGAACGAGTTGAAGGAGTAGGTTTTATTAGTGGAGAAGAAGCTGTAAATTGGGGCTTATCGGGACCAATGTTACGAGCTTCTGGAATACAATGGGATCTTCGTAAAATTGATGCTTACGAGTCTTACAATCAATTCGATTGGAAAGTCCAATGGCAAAAAGAAGGAGATTCATTAGCTCGCTATTTAGTACGAATTGGTGAAATGAAGGAATCCGTCAAAATTATTCAACAGGCTATAGAGAAAATTCCTGGAGGTCCTTATGAGAATTTAGAAGCCCGACGCTTTAAGAAAGCAAAGAATTCGGAATGGAATGATTTTGAATATAGATTTCTTGGTAAAAAACCTTCCCCTAATTTTGAATTATCAAAGCAAGAACTTTATGTAAGAGTAGAAGCTCCAAAAGGTGAATTAGGAATTTATCTGGTAGGAGATGACAGTCTTTTCCCCTGGAGATGGAAAATTCGTCCACCTGGTTTTATTAATTTGCAAATTCTTCCTCAGCTAGTTAAAAAAATGAAATTGGCTGATATCATGACGATATTAGGTAGTATAGATATCATTATGGGGGAAGTTGATCGTTGAAATGATAATAGATAGGGTAGAGGTAGAAACTATCAATTCTTTTTCGAAATTGGAATTATTAAAAGAAGTCTATGGACTGATATGGATTCTACCTATTTTGACCCTCCTACTGGGAATCACAATAGAAGTACTCGTAATTGTGTGGTTAGAAAGAGAAATATCCGCATCGATACAACAACGCATTGGTCCTGAATATGCCGGCCCCCTGGGCCTGCTTCAAGCTATAGCAGATGGAACTAAGCTGATTTTAAAAGAGGATATCCTTCCATCCCGAGGAGAGATTCCTTTATTTAGCATTGGACCCTCTATAGCAGTCATATCTGTTTTATTAAGTTTTTTAGTTATCCCTTTCGGATATCATTTTGTTTTATCTGATCTTAGTATTGGTGTTTTTTTATGGATTGCCATTTCTAGTATTGCTCCTATTGGTCTTCTTATGGCAGGATATAGCTCAAATAATAAATATTCTTTTTCAGGCGGTCTGCGAGCAGCTGCTCAATCTATTAGTTATGAAATACCATTAACTTTTTGTGTACTAGCAATATCTCTACGTGTGATTCGTTAAAAAAGGAATTTTTCCTCTAAAATCCATTGAATACTTATCTTCCTTTTCTTATTCTGGATTCAGGTCGGTAAGTTAAACTAGATAGCTACATGAGTGAAACAAAACAGCTTATTAATTTGTAGTAAAAATAAAAAATCTCATTTCCTACGTACAAGAAAAAAGTTGAAGTAAACATAAGCAGTGTAAACTCTTTACCCCAAGATTGAGATTGTTCGATTAGTCATCATATCTTGAAGCGGGCAAGAATAAAGGATTCGCGATATGGAATTCTATTACTAGTACTAGAATATTTTTAATTATTACTAGAACTTATAACCATATAAAAGAATCCATAAAAAGTTAGTGAGGGATTAGGAACACTAAAGTACATAAAGGATTAGTAATGAGAGAATCTAAATCATTAGACATTTTTGCTCATAAAAGGAATCATAATAAGGACTTGAAATTGGTGGAAATGATCAAGTAGTACTTTCTTCGGATTCCGATTCAGAGTATATTCCCATTCACTTGTTAAGGAAATAGCTATCAAGAACGAATTAACCCTTTATTTCTTTTTTCTTTTTAAGTATCCCCTTCCCCGGGAAAGAAGAATAGGACAAAAGATATGTAATGCAATACAAAAAAGAATCTTTATTTATTCTTTTTTTTATTTATATTCATACAGAATTGAATTCCTCATGAACTAATATCCAATTCTTTTCATTTATTAATTGCTATAACGAGTGTTTTATTCCAATATTAAGTTATTACTGAACAAGAAAAAACTGCCATTTTATTATATAAAATAAAGGATGAGATCAATTCGGAAGCGCTTTTTTATTATTTTAGCAGACGGAATTGCTTTGGTTTAATTTAGGACTTTCCGATCCATTTTATCTTACCTAATTCTATCTACGCCCGGGGGATAAAACCGAAAAGAAATAATCCTTTTTTCTGATCATAGAGGAGCCGTATGAAGCTAAGGTTTCATGTACGGTTTTGGAATAGCGGTGGGAACTGTGATGTTATCATCGACTATGATTATCTAACAGTTCAAGTACGGTTGATATAGTTGAAGCACAGTCAAAATATGGTTTTTTTGGATGGAATCTTTGGCGTCAGCCTATAGGTTTTCTAGTTTTTCTAATTTCTTCTTTGGCAGAATGCGAAAGATTACCCTTTGATTTACCAGAAGCAGAGGAAGAATTAGTAGCGGGTTATCAAACCGAATATTCCGGTATAAAATATGGTTTATTTTATCTTGCTTCTTACCTAAATTTATTAGTTTCCTCCTTATTTGTAACTGTTCTCTACTTAGGCGGGTGGAATTTTTCTATTCCCTATATATCCTTTTGGGGATTTTTCCAAATGAATAAAATTGTGGGAATTTTTGAAATGATAATGGGTATCCTTATTACATTAACTAAAGCTTTTCTATTTCTCTTCATTTCTATCACAATAAGATGGTCTTTACCCCGGATGAGAATGGATCAGTTATTAAATCTTGGATGGAAATTTCTTTTACCTATTTCTCTGGGCAATCTCTTATTAACAACTTCTTTCCAACTAGTTTCGCTATAAATAAGATAATACAATAACAGTAAGAACATCCTCAACACAAAAGTTCTCTCAAACAAGAGAAAGAAACATACCTTTTTCATAGATATTTAGAATATGTTCCCTATGATAACTGGGTTCATTAGTTATGGTCAACAAACAATACGTGCCGCAAGATACATTGGTCAAGGTTTCATAATTACCTTATCCCACACAAATCGTTTACCTATAACGATTCACTACCCTTATGAAAAATCAATTACATCAGAGCGTTTCCGGGGACGAATACACTTTGAATTTGATAAATGTATTGCTTGTGAAGTATGTGTTCGTGTATGCCCGATAGATCTACCCCTTGTGGATTGGAGATTTGAAAAGGATATTAAAAAGAAACAATTGCTTAATTATAGTATTGATTTCGGAGTTTGTATATTTTGTGGTAACTGTGTTGAATATTGTCCGACAAACTGTTTATCAATGACTGAAGAATATGAACTTTCTACTTATGATCGTCATGAATTGAATTACAATCAAATTGCTTTGAGTCGGTTACCAGTCTCCATAATGGGAGATTACACAATTCAAACAATTAGGAATTCGCCTCAAAGTAAAATAGACGAAGAAAAATCTTGGAATTCCAGAACAATTACTGATTACTAGGTACTAGGCTTTTTTTGTTAGAAAAATCCAATAATTTTTTACTAACTAGAAAGAAAAATGAATAACTACTGCTTATTACAAATTATTCATGATTTAAAATAAAATGAGAGTAAATTTTCGTGATGTGATTTCTAACTATACAATTTATATATATAAATATCCTAATCCCTTTTTCTTTCCTTGAATTTTTTAGTTTTAGTCAGTTCATGAAAAATTTTATACTATTAATTTCTTCTTATCCATAATGGATTTACCTGGACCAATACATGAGATTCTTGTTCTATTTGGGGGATTTGTTCTTCTACTAGGGGGTCTAGGAGTAGTATTACTTACCAACCCAATTTATTCTGCCTTTTCGCTGGGATTAGTTCTTGTTTGTATATCCTTATTCTATTTTTTATTGAATTCCTACTTTGTAGCTGTCGCACAACTTCTTATTTATGTGGGAGCCATAAATGTCTTGATCATATTTGCTGTAATGTTTGTAAATGGCTCAGAGTGGTCTAAAAATAAGAATTATTGGACTATTGGAGATGGGTTTACTTCACTCGTTTGTATAGCTATTCCTTTTTCACTAATGACTACTATCCCAGATACGTCGTGGTATGGAATTCTTTGGACTACAAGATCAAACCAAATAGTAGAACAGGGTCTCATAAATAACGTTCAACAAATTGGAATTCATTTAGCAACTGATTTTTATCTTCCGTTTGAACTCATTTCTCTAATTCTTCTAGTTTCTTTAATAGGTGCAATTACTATGGCCAGACAATAATAAATTCTTAGAATTTCAAATCTAAAAAAATAACTAAAGAATAACAATTTTGATTTAGTAAAACTCATCTACTGTCAACACAACAAATACTTTCTTTTCTCTTTTGTTGCGTAATTGTTCTATTCTAATTAATTGAATCGGTTCAATTCTTGTCCTCATATTGAAATGAATCGAGATTGATAAGGAGTTAGTTAATGATGTTTGAGCATGTACTTTTTTTGAGTGTCTATTTATTTTCGATTGGTATCTATGGATTGATCACAAGCCGAAACATGGTTAGAGCTCTAATATGTCTTGAACTTATACTGAATTCAATTAATCTAAATCTCGTAACATTTTCCGATCTATTTGATAGTCGCCAATTAAAAGGAGACATTTTCGCAATTTTTGTTATAGCCCTTGCGGCCGCTGAAGCAGCTATTGGACTATCCATTCTTTCTTCCATCCATCGTAACAGGAAATCAACTCGTATCAATCAATCGAATTTTTTGAATAATTAGACATAGAATCCTCTAAACAAAGGCACATATATTATATAATAATATGGATGGAACATTAAGATTAATAAAATTTTAGTCTTCTTGTCTTATTTTTATTTGAGAATAACCATTTTTGAAGTAGGTTATTTCAGAATATTCTTTTTTACTTATCTTTGCATTTTTGTAATTCATTGATATCGCAATATTAAAATTGCAATAATTTATATTGTAAAGATAATAGCAAATTTATTGGCTAATTCAAATTAGTATGTAGAATTCGTATAATTATGACTGTTGAAGCCTTAAATTCAAGTCTCTTGGATCTTTTCACGCTTTCTCACAAACAGATTAAGAAATATAATATATTGCATTATTTGTTAAAGTTTGGATAAACCATTGCTTCGTCTGGTGTCTACAATACATCTAACTTATATAGTACTAATTTTATTTTTACCAGATCGAAAATTTTTATGTTGAAAAGGAAAATTTCTAGACCCAATGTCACATTCTGTAAAAATTTATGATACATGTATAGGATGCACTCAATGCGTACGAGCTTGTCCAACAGATGTATTAGAAATGATACCTTGGGATGGATGTAAAGCGAAGCAAATCGCTTCTGCGCCGAGAACCGAAGATTGTGTGGGTTGTAAGAGATGCGAATCCGCCTGCCCAACAGATTTTTTAAGTGTCCGCGTTTATTTAGGTCCTGAAACAACCCGCAGCATGGCTCTATCTTATTGATACGTTACAAAAAACTCCACTTGAATCGTCTGATTCCTCTTTACCGAAGAAGCCTGTGCTCAAAATAATTGAGCATGGGCTTTTCTGGTCAAAACGTATCTTGTCTTTATTACTTTATCATGAGTTATTTTCCTTGGTTAACAATACTTGTTGTTTTACCGATATTTGCAGGTTCATTAATTTTCTTTTTACCCCATAAAGGAAACAAAATCGTTAGGTGGTATACTATATCTATTTGTTTATTAGAATTCCTTCTAATGACTTATGCATTCTGTTATCATTTCCAATTAGAGGATCCCTTAATGCAATTAAGGGAGGATTATAAATGGATAGATGTTTTTGATTTCCACTGGAGATTGGGAATCGATGGACTTTCATTAGGATCTATTTTATTGACAGGATTTATCACTACTTTAGCTACTTTAGCGGCTTGGCCAGTTACGCGGAATTCGCGATTATTCTATTTCCTGATGCTAGCAATGTATAGCGGTCAAATAGGATTATTTTCTTCACGAGACCTTTTACTTTTTTTTATCATGTGGGAATTAGAATTAATTCCTGTTTACTTACTTTTATCCATGTGGGGGGGAAAGAGGCGTCTATATTCCGCTACCAAGTTTATTTTGTATACTGCAGGCGGTTCCATTTTTTTCTTAATCGGAGTTCTAGGTATGGGCTTATATGGTTCGAACGAACCAAGATTAGATTTGGAAAGATTGATTAATCAATCATACCCTGCAACATTGGAAATACTACTTTATTTTGGCTTCCTTATTGCTTATGCTGTCAAATTGCCAATTATACCTCTACATACGTGGTTACCAGATACCCATGGAGAAGCGCATTACAGTACATGTATGCTTTTAGCGGGAATCCTATTAAAGATGGGAGCATATGGGTTGATTCGGATCAATATGGAATTGTTACCTCACGCTCATTATCTTTTTTCCCCTTGGTTGGTAATAATAGGAGCGGTGCAAATAATCTATGCAGCTTCAACTTCTCTTGGTCAACGAAATTTCAAAAAAAGAATAGCCTACTCCTCTGTATCTCACATGGGTTTCATAATTATAGGAATTGGTTCCATAACCAACATTGGACTAAATGGAGCTATTTTACAAATATTATCCCATGGATTTATCGGTGCTACACTATTTTTCTTGGCGGGAACGGCTTGTGATAGAATGCGTCTTGTTTATCTCGAAGAACTAGGGGGGATATCTATACCAATGCCAAAAATGTTTACTATGTTTAGTAGCTTTTCAATGGCTTCTCTTGCCTTACCAGGAATGAGCGGTTTTGTTGCAGAATTAGTAGTATTTTTTGGACTAATTACTAGTCCAAAATTTATGTTAATGCCAAAAATGCTAATTACTTTTGTAATGGCAATAGGAATGATATTAACTCCTATTTATTTATTATCTATGTTACGCCAGATGTTCTATGGATACAAGTTATTTCATGTTCCAAAAGCCAATTTTGTGGATTCTGGACCGCGAGAACTCTTTCTTTTAATCTGTATCTTTTTACCAGTAATAGGAATTGGTATCTATCCAGATTTTGTTCTCTCGCTATCCGTTGACAGGGTAGAGGCTCTCTTATCCAATTATTATCCTAAATAGGATTTTCTTTTTTTAACTAGTCCGCTCTATATTTCATAATGGAAAAACCAAAAAATTCCGAAAAAACTAAAAAAGTCTAATTAGATCTATTTCGAATTTTTGGGAACCCCTTTGAAAAGACCTTCAAAGGGGTTCTCAAATCAAACAAAAATGGTAAAAAACCTCCATTTTATCAAGGTTTTATGTTATGTAATCATTTAGATGGTAATGTAAATGAACCATAACTATGTAAACCTATTCCTAAAAGATTGATACCAAAATAGCAGATCCAAATTATAAGAAATCCTATCGAAGCTACAAATGCGGAATTGGTACCTTTCCAATTTGGATTTGTTCTACTATGTAAATAAATTGCAAATATGGTCCAGGTAATAAATGCCCAAGTTTCCTTAGGATCCCAATTCCAATAGGATCCCCACGCCTCATTAGCCCATACTGCTCCACAAAGAATACCTATGGTTAAAAGTGTAAATCCTAGACTAATAACACGATAACTCCAAGAATCCAAACGCTCAGTTAATTGATATTTGTAATAATTTGGAAATGAAGGAAAAGAGGTATTTTTTAAGGCACTTCTTTTTGCATAGAAATATTGAATCTCACTAAATAAAGATGTTTTAAGTAAATTTCTATTTTTATTTTTAGAAAAAAAATAGAAATTCTTTCGAAATTTAATGATTAGAAGAGCAGCAGATAATAAGGATCCGCACAAAAGAGTTGCATAGCTTAGTAACATCATACTGACATGCATCATTAACCACTGAGATTGGAGAGCGGGTACTAGTATTGTAGATTGATGCATTTCAGTTAAAAGACCTGACGTGGCAAAGCCTTGCGTTAAAATAGTACTTGGCGTAGTTATTGTGCTTAAATCATTTTTAGAGTTCTGTATCTTAGGAATAGTATGAAGAATATACAAAGCCCATGAAAGAAAGATCAATGACTCATATAAATTACTTAATGGAAAATGTCCCGAAGAAACCCAACGAGAAACTAAGAATCCTGTTATAGAGAGAAAAGTAGCTATCATTCCTTTTTCTGACGAATCACGTAATCCCCTAAGTTCACGAACTAATAAGGTTATCAAATGAATCATAATCACAATCGAAATGGTTGAGAAAGAGATATGAGTTAGTATATGTTCTAAAGTTGGAAATAGCATAAGGAGAAGGTCCCATTACAAAATTGGAAATTTCGAATTGAATCCATTTTCTAATCTATTGTATTCTTTTTCGAGAATGCCGCCACTCGGACTCGAACCGAGATGCTTGAGCACTGCTTCCTAAGAGCAGCGTGTCTACCAATTTCACCATGGCGGCTAACTTGAAATATGAAATAATAGTTAACTTAAAAGAATAATAGTTATTTTGTCGCGAATCGTCGAGATTGGGAGCGTCCATAGAATTTAGGAAAATTCAAATTTCATCATTAAATACAAAGAGTTTTGTATTTTGAAAAAGTTTCTAGAATCAAAGCCTTTACACTCTTATTAATATGATTTACCAGTCCTAAACTAATTTATTTGTGAATTTTGGATAAGATAGGTAGAAATAGTAAATCCTATTGCAGGAATACTCCACTTTTGATAAAGGAATCCTCCTATTTTTTTAAGAGGATTCTATTATCAAAAGTTCTTTGATCTTTGATAGGAAAAGAATACCGAGGACACAATATAGCAAAAACTTTTGTTCTATATAACAGAATAACAGAAGGATTAGTTCTAAGAATATTGTACCCAGGAATTCGACACATAAAAGTACATTCATTAATTAATCCAAATTATTCATTCATATTAAATAATTGGAATTTCTTTGAGATAGGTCAATTTAGATTATTCCAAAACCTGATTATTTGTTTGTTGTCCAGAAAAACCTTTTGGTTTTGGCTGCTCGTTGCCGCTCAAAAATGATCTTGATTTTGCTAAGGAATAACATTGTACTATGGAAAAATAAGTCTTTTTCTTCCAAATATTTTTACGAATACGCTTTTTTGACATCGAAGTACGTTTTTTTGGAACTGCCATTCAAAGGGGGAATTTGTTTTTCTAGTTGTATGTGAAAGACATCTATTGTCGCGAATCAATCCTTCTTTCTGTTTTTTCTTAGTATTTATACTTAGATACTGAAAGATAATGAAATTTCCATTTTTTTTTTACTTTATTTTGTCTAATGTGGATAACACAAGAGTTTTTAGCGTATTTTTCATATATATTTTATACTTTGTTTTAATAATATACAATATATACAAAGATATATTATATACAAAGGTTTTCCATTTAAATCAATTTATATATCAAAATATATAAATCTAATATACTCCGGTATGAGGGATAAGCCCTCATATAATATGGGGAGATAAAACGAAGCGAAGGTAAAATTCAAATAGTTAATTAAGTTGAGAAGGTATCCAAGAATTGAATTCCAGTCAAAATAAAAAAAAAATGAGTCTCTTAAACAAGACATTCTAAAACTTAGATAATTCTAGTCATTAGGATTTCCATTTTATATGAAGTAAGGAATATTCGAGAATTTCCGATAAATAGAAAATGGAAATATGGAAATATAGTAGAAATTCAATCAATCTGTTACGAAACAAGAGAGGTATTTCGTTTTAACAGAAGGAAATAAATACAAAAAAGAATAGGAATAGAAAGTAAAATGATTCAATCTTTTTTTTTTATTTTAATAAATATCTTTTTTTATCTAATAACTAAATAACGAAATTCTTTGATTAACTTTTTATTTTAAATTTAAGCAACTAAACCCATTCTGAATTTTCGAATATTTCAATGAGACAAATTTGGAAAAAAATTCAGAATTCCTGTATTTTTTCTTATTCTTATTTAGTTTTTTGAATTCCTTCAGAAAGAGATAAGAATAGGTTTGGTGAATCGGAAACAATTTTATTTTAGAGAAAAAAAGAACTATAAATTTCAACTAAAAATTGCTATTTCTTTTCTTATGGAACATACATATCAATATGCCTGGGTAATCCCTCTTCTCCCACTTCCAGTTATTATGTCAATGGGGTTTGGACTTTTTCTTATTCCGACAGCAACAAAAAATCTTCGTCGCATATGGGCTTTTCCTAGTGTTTTATTCTTAAGTATAGCTCTGGTATTCTCAGTTCACCTGTCTATTCAACAAATAAAAGGGAGTTCCATCTATCAATATCTATGGTCTTGGACCATCAATAATGATTTTTCCTTAGAATTTGGATACTTGATCGACCCCCTTACTTCTATTATGTTAATACTAATTACTACTGTAGGAATCTTGGTTCTTATTTATAGTGACGATTATATGTCTCACGATGAGGGATATTTGAGATTTTTCGTTTATATAAGTTTTTTTAATACTTCCATGTTGGGATTGGTTACTAGTTCCAATTTGATACAAATTTATTTTTTTTGGGAACTTGTGGGGATGTGTTCCTATTTATTGATAGGCTTTTGGTTTACACGACCAATTGCAGCGAGTGCTTGTCAAAAAGCTTTTGTAACTAATCGTGTAGGGGATTTTGGTCTGTTATTAGGAATTTTAGGTTTTTTTTGGATAACAGGTAGTTTAGAGTTTCGGGATTTGTTCAAAATAGCTAATAACTGGATTCCTAATAATGGAATTAATTCATTACTTACTACTTTGTGTGCTTTTTTATTATTTCTTGGTGCAGTTGCAAAATCTGCGCAATTCCCTCTTCACGTATGGTTGCCCGATGCTATGGAAGGACCCACTCCCATTTCGGCTCTTATACACGCAGCAACTATGGTTGCTGCGGGGATTTTTCTTATAGCTCGACTTCTTCCTCTTTTCAGATCCCTACCATTTATAATGAGTTTCATTTCTTTAGTAGGTACAATAACACTTTTCTTAGGAGCAACTTTAGCTCTTGCTCAGAGAGATATTAAAAGAAGTTTAGCCTATTCTACAATGTCTCAATTGGGTTATATGATGTTAGCTCTAGGTATAGGTTCTTATCAAGCAGCTTTATTCCATTTGATCACTCATGCTTATTCGAAAGCTTTATTGTTCTTGGGATCCGGGTCCGTTATTCATTCAATGGAACCTCTTGTTGGATATTCACCAGATAAAAGTCAGAATATGGTTCTTATGGGCGGTTTAAAAAAATATGTTCCTATTACAAGAACTACTTTTTTATGTGGTACACTTTCTCTTTGTGGTATTCCACCTCTTGCTTGCTTCTGGTCCAAAGATGAAATCCTTAGTAATAGTTGGTTGTATTCACCTTTTTTTGGAATAATAGCTTCTTTTACTGCAGGATTAACTGCATTTTATATGTTTCGAATATATTTACTTACTTTTGATGGGTATTTGCGTGTTTATTTTCAAAATTATAGTAGTACTAAAGAAGGTTCGTTGTATTCACTATCCTTATGGGGAAAAAGCATACCCAAAGAAGTCAATAAAGATTTTGTTTTATCAACAATGAAGAGTGGCGTTTCTTTTTTTTCACAAAATATACCAAAAATTTCTGGTAATACAAGAAATAGGATGGGGTTCTTTAGTACTCCCCTTGGAGCTAAAAATACTTTTGTCTATCCTCGCGAAACAGGAAATACTATGCTATTTCCTCTTCTTATATTATTGCTTTTTACTTTGTTCATTGGATCCATAGGAATCCATTTTGATAATGGAGTAATAGATAATGGAACATCGGAGTTAACCATATTATCAAAGTGGCTAACCCCTTCAATAAGCTTTTTCCAGGAAAGTTCTAATTCTTCCATAAATTCATATGAATTTATCACTAATGCAATTTCTTCTGTAAGTTTAGCTATTTTTGGTTTATTCATAGCATATCTATGCTATGGATCCTCTTATTCTTTTTTTCAGAATTTGAATTTTAAAAATTCCCTTGTAAAAGGAAATTCCAAAAAGAACTTTTTGCATCAAGTAAAAAAAAAGGTATACAGCTGGTCATATAATCGCGGTTATATAGATGTTTTCTATACTAGGGTCTTTATCCTGGGTATAAGAAGATTTGCCGAACTAACGCATTTTTTTGATAAAAGTGTTATTGATGGAATTATCAACGGAGTAGGTCTTGCTAGTTTTTGTATAGGAGAAGAAATAAAATATGTGGGGGGAGGGCGAATATCGTCTTATCTATTCTTTTTTTTATGTTATGTATCCTTGTTCTTATTCTTTTTTCTTCCTTAATTCATTATTCCATGAATTCCTCAAAACGAGGCTCATCAAAATGCAAAATCTAAGACTACTATAAGACTACTAATAAAATAAGAAAAAAATTCGAACGATTAAATTACTTCTCCCGAATATCCAACTGACTTATTAATTTCTTATAACGTACTCTATTTTTCTTTGCCAAATAAGCCAGCAAACGTTGACGTTTTCCCAAAAGTCTTCGTAGACCTCTTTCCGATGAAAAATCTTTTTTGTGTAATTCCAAATGTGAAGCAAGTCTCCGTATCTTATTGGTGAAACTGAATACTTGAAATTCAACAGAACCCCTGTTTTCTTGTTTTTCTTCTTTAACCATAAATCAAAAAATTTTTCTACCTCCTTTCTTTTTCATGTATTTTTCTGATCAGGAAAAATAAAAAATTATGTCAGTTATTTTGAAGTTATTCGAATCTCGTACACACAAAAATTTGCAATTATTCATCTACTGCTGGAATCTAGAATTTGGATTTATTTTATCGATGCAAATTGGATTTGGATAGAAGGGTACATTCTTTTATTTTAGATAGAAGAAATGTTTCTTCTATCTAAAATAAAAGAATTTTGCTGATTTATTTATTGCTATATCCAATTTATAGAATTGATACACCATTTAATCGATATCATTTAGCAAAATGAAACACAGCATATGCATCCATCTTTCGGCTCGAGAATTTCACGGGAGAGAGATATAGTATAAGAAATAGGCTATTAAGTAACTCTAAATGAATTGTGGATACATCTGTATCCTTAACATACTGAAACGACTGCCATTATTCGTATCAAAGCAATAGCGATTCATAAAAGCTAAATCTTGTAATCAATGGTGGGCCAATAATGAATTTTTTTGCATATGTATTAAGACGCTTGGTCTGATTTCGAAATTGTCCAGAGTTTTTTATGTTGTTTTCATTGCAAAATGTATGGAACATGGATTCTGGCAATGCAATGGATCTCCTTCCGTAATTTTCCAATTACGAGTACGAGAATTGAAAGACATGAAAATTCTCAATTCTCTACAGCGTCTAGGAGATAGATAGAATATTTTCAGGAACAAGAAAATCAGAAGAATCTTTTTCTCTATTCACTACCATTCTGCGTCTTCGACTTCTATTAGTTTCTTTTCTTCTTTAATGCAATAGCTATAGTTTGATATAGAATCCATTTCTCAAAGTAATGGAAACCTTTCTCTTATAGGAAATGGTTCGAAAATCGCTATTCCACCTTTTAGGTTTAGGTATCGTGAAAAGTGATACCTGTGAAGATCGTGCATTTCAGTCACATTCAGATCCGTTTTTCGAGTTCATGATATAACCAAATTGGATGGATCTTCCACCCGTTTAGCTAAGAAAGAATAGATGCGGAGGTGGATAATAGATCGATATGAAGATCATGAGCTGCCCCATAATGAAACCACCAGTAGTCGCGAATATCTCCTTCTTCCCTAACCCAAGATTGGAGAAAGAAGATCTAAGAGGGATCTATGGAGAATGTGGTCAGAAATCCATAATAGAGTCCGACCACAACGACCGAATTAATTATCCTCATCGAGAAACTTAGACTACTAAGTAGAAAGGATTTGAAAATCATGGCATGGGTCTCCTTTTTTTCTTTCTTTAGAGTTTTCTATATGCACAATTTCTCGATGTTTCGATGAGAATTTCTTGACTTTCCATATATAGAAAGAGATAGACTATAAATGGCATCTCTTATGTCAATAAGACCAAAGGGATGGATATTAAATGATAGGAAGTGCTAGGAAGTGAAATAGAATGAAATAGAGCCACTTTGGACTTCCCTATGAAATGAGGCATGGAACGGAGCCACTACGAAGAAATTCCGGGAGTTACGAAAGAAGCTTCGGACT